ATTTCATAACCGGTTGGGGCGTTCGAATAATTGAAATAAAAAAAGTTCTGTTTCGAAACCCTATTTTGATTGAATTCTGTCGAGCGAATCCAATCAAGCAGAATCCAATTTCGATCCAACGCAATTCAAAAATAAAAAAAATAGAAAGAAATGGGGCAAAAAAACTTATTAGATACCATTGCCTCCGGTATCTAATAAGTTCTACCTACTATTGGATTTGAACCAATGACTCCCGCCGTATGAAAGCGATACTCTAACCGCTGAGTTAAGTAGGTCATTTCTCATCCCAAAGACAACCAAATGGGACCCATCCCGTCGATGGATTATAAATATAATATTACTTCTAAGCAATACTAATTTACTTCTAAGCAATACTAATCTAAGCAAGACCACTCAAAACTTCAGGATGTTGGATTATAGAATATTCATCTTGACAAGAAATTATATACATGATAAAATATGCATTACAAGCATTAAGTAAGGGCTATAGCTCAGTTGGTAGAGCACCTCGTTTACACGCGCGCCAATGGTTTTCAGGGGAGTCCGTCATACAATCCAAAAATTGGATCTTATTGAGAAATCGATGTCTTACTCCATAACTTTGAGGGAACAATAGCCTGACAAAAGGTTTGGTCTGATTTGGGTGCCCCTTTTAGGTACCAAACAGACCCCATCATTGATTTGAGATATTGATAAGGTGAATACCAGTACATTCAATGCTAGGCATAATGAGTACAAGGCCCTCAAAAACTCTCTTTTCGTCCTATGAACTTTAAGGTGTATGAAGTTTCATATTTTATTTTTTAAGCCGAACGATAGAGACTTCATTTAACTAAAAATGATCTAGGCCAGAGGCAGACCTACGTCAAGATAATCCCACCCTTGAAACACTTTGGTAGTGCTCCTGGATCAGAATCCCAAATAATGACTCAGGGCACGTGGAGCCATCTCCTTTTCTTATTTTTCTGTTAAGAAAAAATATGGCGGATTGGCTGATATTTCTATCAGTTAATGAAAGAGCCCAATGCAAAAAAAATGCATGTTGGGTCTTTGAAACAGTTCAGATCATTTTGATAATAATAAGTTTGATCTGTTTTACCGAGAAGGTCTACGGTTCGAGTCCGTATAGCCCTATAAAATAAAATGAAAATTGGAAATACAAAATTGTATAATTTGCATTTCTTCATTCTTGTTTGTTGCTTGTAACTGACTGGTGGGTTCATCCAAACCAAATGATTCCGTGAAAATCACTCACGGGAATCGTTTTAATTTAAAGAAGAATAGAACTGAAAGAAAAACGCATTTGAAGGGATCGAATCAATACTTATCCAGTCGTGGATAAACAAATAAACCTTTCGTGATTAATCTTCGGAGGGAAATTCTATATCAAATTTCCTACCCCCAATCAAGGGGTAAAGTTTAAGTTATTGATACTCCTTGTCTAATGAATTTAAGAAGTAAAAATCATGACACGAGCCCGGTGAAAAACTCCAAGAGTAATTCACATAGATCTAGGGAATAACCTGATGGATTTGTGTACAAACCAAAGTTTGTTGAAAAACAAATCTATTTGGTAAGTTTCATTGTCAACAATTTTAAAGAAGCCTTTTCTTCATATACCTTACCTACACCTAGCGAAGCACAACAAAAAGGCAATGGTCTTCTTTTTCTGTATTCAATCAAGAGAAAAATCCAACCAGATTCTAATAAACGGAATATACCAACACTAAGATTAAGATATTCGAAATCCTGAGATTGAAATACCGACCCATTATCTTCTATTTGATGTTATATTCTAAATCACTAAGAAAAAAAACGACAAAAAAAATTCCCGATAAAAACGAAAAAAAAAATTCCCGATAAAAACGAAAAAAAAAATAGAAATCTATAATTTTTATCAAAAAAAATTTCAAATAATACGAAGTTAGAAATTCTTAAACAAAAAATCAAATAGAATTCTTCTTTTTTTATTTGGAAGTCGCTTTCTTTAGCAAGAATCCTAGGTGAAAACAAGAGAATTTGTCTAAGCGTAATAGTTAGAGTTATACTAACTAAATCAATTCAAGAAAATAAAAAAATTAAGTAGACGGGAAATAGACTGGAAATAGGATCCGAGTCAAGTCAGTCGATCAATCTTGAAAGTATATATGCCCCGCAATAAACAAAGGAAACTAGATGGTTTGGTCAAAATTCAAAATGAATTCTTGTTTTGACTAAACGGTTATGGGTGACTTGACAACTTCAATTCGAATCGACCAATCCGGTATATTTTCCAAGTTCATAGGAGTGCGTCTATGTTTTTGCTTTACGAATATGATCTTTTTTGGGCATTTCTAATAATATCAAGTCTTATTCCTATTTTGGCATTTTTCATTTCCGGGATTTTAGCCCCTATTAGGAAAGGGCCGGAGAAACTTTCTAGTTATGAATCGGGTATAGAACCGATGGGCGACGCTTGGTTACAATTTAGAATCCGTTATTATATGTTTGCTCTAGTTTT